GCATTATAGTACTTGTATGCTTTTAGCCGGAATTTTATTAAAAATGGGAGCATATGGATTAGTTCGGATCAATATGGAATTATTTCCTCATGCTCATTCTATATTTTCTCCTTGGTTAATCGCAGTAGGCGCAATCCAAATAATTTATGCAGCTTCAACATCTCTCGGTCAACGAAATTTAAAAAAAAGAATAGCCTATTCCTCTGTATCTCATATGGGTTTCATAATTATAGGAATTGGTTCTATCACCGATATGGGGCTGAACGGAGCCCTTTTACAAATAATCTCTCATGGATTTATTGGTGCTGCACTTTTTTTCTTGGCTGGAACGACTTATGATAGAATACGTCTTGTTTATCTTGACGAAATGGGTGGAATAGCTATTCCAATGCCAAAAATTTTCACGATGTTCAGTAGCTTTTCGATGGCCTCGCTTGCATTACCAGGTATGAGTGGTTTTGTTGCCGAATTAATAGTATTTTTTGGACTAATTACTAGTCAAAAATATCTTTTAATAACAAAACTACTAATTTCTTGCGTAATGGCAATTGGAATGATATTAACTCCTATTTATTTATTATCTATGTTACGCCAAATGTTCTATGGATACAAGATATTTAATGTTCCAAACTATTATTTTTTGGATTCTGGACCACGAGAGTTATTTCTTTTAATCTCTATTTTTTTACCCGTACTAGGTATTGGTATGTACCCCGATTTCGTTCTTTCACTCTCAATTGAAAAGGTTGAAGTTATTTTATCTAATTTTTTTTATAGAACATTTTGAAAAATTGAAATAAAAAAATCTTATCATTTCAATTTTTCAAAATATTCATTGTACAAAGAAGTCTTTTTTTCCTTCTCTTACAGTAAGGAAAAAACTTTGCGTGAACTGGTGAGAACCCGGGCAATCAAATATTGTAGTGATTGACCGGGTTCTCGCCAGTTCACATTCATTTTTTTTATCTGATATGTGCTGTACACTGTTCTATTCCGATTGGTAAGAATCCCATTTATCATTCAATTAAATTGCAATGTAAATGAACCATAACTGTGTAGTCCTATTCCTAATAGATTGACCCCAAAATAGCATATCCAAATTATAAGAAATCCAATAGACGCCACAATTGCTGAATTTTTACCCTTCAATTTTCTATTTGTTCGAGTGTGTAAATAAATCGCGAATACGATCCAAGTAATAAAAGCCCAAGTTTCTTTTGGGTCCCAACTCCAATAGGATCCCCACGCTTCGTTAGCCCATACTGCTCCAGAAAGAATTCCTATGGTTAAAAAGATAAATCCTAGACTAATAACCCGATAACTCCAATAATCCAATTGTTGAATCAATTGCGCCCTGTAATAGTTCTTTGGAGAAAAAAAAGAAGTATTTTGTAAACCATTACTTCGTTGATTTATATATTCGATTTCACCAAAGAAAAAAGCCTCGGTTAAATTTAATAAATGATTATCTGTAGAAACAAACTTTATTTTTTTTTTAACTGTAATGACTAGAAGTGATACTGATAATAATGATCCACACAAAAGAGACGCATATCCTAATATCATCATACTTACATGCATTATTAACCACTCCGATTGAAGAGCAGGTACTAATATTGTGGATTCGTGTATTTCCGTTAAAAAACCTGAAGTAGCAAAGCCTTGGGTAAAAATAGCACTTGGGGCAATTAGTGTATTTAGAAGATTTTTCTGTTTTTTGAAATACGAAACTATATGAATAAGGGAAAAACTCCATGAAAGGAAGATTAAGGATTCATATAAATTACTTAGTGGAAAATGTCCCGAATAAATCCAACGAGTAACTAATAATCCTGTTATACATAAAAAAGTTATTATCATACCTTTGTCGGATGAATCATATAGTTTTACGATTTCATCGACCAAAAAGGTTATCAAATGAATTGTAATTACGATTGAAACGACCGAAAAAGAAATATGAGTTAATATATGTTCTAAGGTTGAAAATATCATACAAATTTTTAAAAATAAGAGTCCCTGAATTATAAAATCGAAATCGGGAATTGAATTCATTATAGGATCTATTTCCCTTTTTTAGGGAGATGATATGCCGCCACTCGGACTCGAACCGAGATGCTCTAGCACTGCTTCCTAAGAGCAGCGTGTCTACCAATTTCACCATAGCGGCGTGTATTGAACTCATAATAGCCTATGGGTAAGCAATCGTCTAGATTTAAGAATTCAATTGTGTGCAATATTTTTTAGGAAAAAATTTTAAATTTCTGAATAAAAATTCGTTCAAATAAGTATTTGAAGGTTCATTTAGGGTCTTAGTTTTATTTTCGTGTATTTTATACTCTCCTGGACTTAAACTCTTGTAAAATTTGATAGTCAATTAACCTTTGGTTTTAATGACCTATTTTTGATTTATTTCGTTTTAAAAATCGAAAACAAAAAATGCATTTTTTCCCTGAACAAAAAAAAGAACCTATTTTGGATCATTCAAAATTGACCCATATTT